AATTCTATTATTTAGATTAAAAGAAGTATATAAATTAAGCGAAATTAAAGAAGAAAAAGATTCCATGATAAGCAATCAGATAATTCACGAATCATTTAATCAAATTGCATCTCCGAGTTCGTCAAATTATTCATTGACGGAAAAAAAAACGAAGGATCTCGCTGATAGAACAAGTAAAATTCGAAATAAAATAAAAAGAATCTCAAAAGAGAAAAAAAAAGTAACTCCAAGAATAAATAATCTTAGTCCTAACAAAACAAATTCTAATGCTAAAAGATTCGAAAAATGGCAAATATTAAAAAGAAGAAATGCTCGATTAATCTATAAATTCCCCCCTTTTTTTAAAATTTTCATTGAAAAAATCTACACAGATCTATTTTTATCTATCATTAATATTCCCAGAATAAATACAAAACTTTTTCTTAAAGTAACAAAAAAAATTATTGATAAATCGATTTACAATAATGAAAGAAAACAAGAAAGAATTAATAAAAAAAAGAAAACTCCAATTACATTTATTTCGACTATAAAAAAGCCATTTGATAATATTAGTAATATTAAAGAAAATTCACGTATTTTTTATGACTTATCCTACGTGTCACAAGCATATGTATTTTACAAATTATCACAAATTCAAATTAGGAACTCGGTAAGATCTGTTGTTCAATATCAAAGAATCCCCCCTTTTCTTAAGTCTAAAATAAAGGATTCTTTTGAAAGACAAGGAATGATTCATTCGAAATTAGCAAATAAAAAACTTCCAAGCTATGAAACGAATCAATGGAAAAACTGGTTAAAAGGACATTATCAATACCATTTATCTCAGATCGGATGGTCTAGATTAATACCAGAAAAATGGCGAAATAGAGTTCGCCAGCGTTGTATAGTTAAAAAGGAAAATTTAAGCAAACGGCATTCATATGAAAAAGACCAATTGGTTGGTTCCAAAAAAAAATCGGAAGTATATTTATTATCCAATGAAAAAAGTAATTTTCGAAAATATTATAGATATAATCTTTTATCATATAAATTTATTAATTATGATAATAAAACGGAATGTTTTTTTTATAGATTTCCCTTTCAAGAAAATAAGAACCAAGAAATTTATTATACTTATAACAGGCCTAAAAAGGCCTTTTTTGATATACTGAGGAACATCCCTATTCAAAATGATCTAGGACAGGTTGATATTCCATATATGGAAAAATTGGCCGATAGAAAAAACTTTGATTGGAAATTTTTCAATTTTTATCTTAGCCAAAAAGCCGATATTGAGACCTGGATCATTATTGATACCAATAGGAATCAAAATACTCAAATTCCTACTAACAATTCTCAAATAATTTCTAAAAAAAATATTTTTTATCTTATGATTCCAGAAACCAATTCACCAAACCCCCACAAAGGATTTTTTGATTGGATGGGAATGAATGAAAAAATACTAAAGCGCCCCATATCGAATCTGGAATTTTGGCTCTTCCCAGAATTTGTGTTACTTTATAAGGCATATAAAACAAAACCTTGGTTTATACCAAGCAAATTACTTCTTTTAAATTTAAATAGTAGTGAAAATAAAAAGATTAATGAAAAGAAAAAGATTAATTTGTTGATAGCCTCGAATAAAAAGCATCGAAATCAAGAAGAAAAAGAACCCATAAGTCAAGGAGATCGTGGATCCGTTCTCTCACAACAAAAAGATATTGAAGATAATTATGCAAGCTTGGACATAAAAAAGGGGAAAAAGAGAAAACAATACAAAAGCAATACAGAAGCAGAACTAGATTTCTTCCTGAAACGTTATTTGGTTTTTCAATTGAAATGGTGCACAACTTTAAATCAAAGAATGATCAATAATATCAAGGCATATTGTCTTCTGCTTAGACTGATAGATCCAAAAAAAATGACTATAACCTCCATTCAAAAGAGAGAAATAAATTTGGATAGAATGCCGATTCAAAGTAATTTAACTCTTTCAGAATTAATGAAGAGGGGGGTATTGATTGTAGAACCACTTCGTTTGTCTGGAAAAAAAGATGGACAATTTATTATGTACCAAACCGTAGGTATTTCGTTGCTTCATAAGAGTAAGCATCAAATTAATCAAAAATATCAAGAGCAAAGATATGTTTCTAGGACAAATTTGGATGAAACAATTTCACCACATCAAAGAATAAATGAAAATAGAGACAAAAATCATTTTGATTTACTTGTTCCAGAAAATATTTTATCGTTTAAACGTCGTAGAAAAGCGAGAATTCTAATTTGTTTCAATTCAAAGAATGAAAATTATACATATAGAAATCCAGTATTTTGGAATAGAAAGAACATAAAAAACAGCAGCCGAGTTTCACATGACAATAATTATCTTGATAGAGAGAAAAATCAATTAATGAAATTAAAGTTCTTTCTTTGGCCTAATTATCGATTAGAAGATTTAGCTTGTATGAATCGTTATTGGTTTGATACCAATAATGGCAGTCGTTTCAGTATGTTAAGAATACATCTGTATCCGCGATTGAAATTCTGTGAATAATACAATTTTTCTATATATACCCTAAACCCTATTTCTATATACCCTATATATAATCTATATTAATCTATATATAATATAGGGTATATGAAAGTAAACAAATATACAGATCACGTACTTTTCTTGTCTCACATCTCATTCTAGTATTCAATATGAAATGAATTATGAATAATATCTCAATTAGTTTTCCAAATGAATCAATAGAAACTTCTTAATTTTAGGTCTAAATTCTTCGATGCAAAAATGTACCAATCTTTTTCTATTCCTATCTAAATCCAATTTCCAATTCGATTGATTGGTTTGAATTCAGAAAGGAGTTATTTGGATTAAATTATTGTATATACCACATCAAAATTAATGGCATTATTATTACTTATACTTATTACTGATCGGTAAAATCCATATCTGTACAAGGGGAAAGGAGAGTTTTTTATGGTAAAAAATTCAGTAATTTCTATTATTTCTCAAAAAGAAAATAAAGAAAATAGAGGGTCTGTTGAATTTCAAGTATTCAGTTTCACCACTAAGATAAGGAGACTTACTTCACATTTGGAATTGCACAAAAAAGACTTTTCATCTCAGAAAGGTTTGCGAAAAATTTTGGGAAAACGTCAACGACTACTAGCCTATTTGTCAAAAAGAAATAGAGGACGCTATAAAGAATTAATTGATGAGTTGGATATTCGAGAAATAAAAACTCGTTAATTTGAAGCATGATATCATTTGACGAGCTTAGTCTTGATGAGCTTAGTCGTTTAAATTTTGATGAATTTCTTTTTACTTTCAGCAATGCATGGAAGACTGACTCGGGAAAAACTTATGATTACACCAACTACAAGAAACGACCTCATGATAGTCAATATGGGCCCTCACCACCCATCAATGCACGGTGTTCTTCGACTAATCGTTACTCTCGACGGTGAAGATGTTATTGACTGTGAACCTATATTGGGTTATTTACATAGAGGAATGGAAAAAATTGCGGAAAATCGAACAATTATACAATATTTGCCTTATGTAACACGTTGGGATTATTTAGCTACTATGTTTACAGAAGCAATAACCGTAAACGGACCTGAACAGCTAGGCAATATTCAAGTACCTAAAAGGGCTAGCTATATTAGAGCTATTATGCTGGAGTTAAGTCGTATCGCTTCCCATTTGTTATGGCTTGGCCCTTTTATGGCAGATATTGGGGCACAGACCCCCTTTTTCTATATTTTGCGAGAACGAGAATTGATATATGACTTATTCGAAGCTGCTACCGGTATGCGCATGATGCATAATTATTTTCGTATCGGAGGAGTCACTGCTGATCTACCTCATGGCTGGATAGATAAATGTTTAGATTTTTGCGATTATTTTTTAACTGGGGTTGCTGAATATCAAAAGCTTATTACACGAAATCCTATTTTTTTAGAACGAGTTGAAGGCGTAGGTATTATTGGCGGAGAAGAAGCATTAAATTGGGGTTTATCGGGGCCAATGCTACGAGCTTCCGGAATACAATGGGATCTTCGTAAAGTTGATCGTTATGAGTGTTATGACGAATTTAATTGGGAGATTCAATGGCAAAAAGAAGGAGATTCATTAGCTCGTTATTTAGTACGAATCGGCGAAATGACAGAATCCATAAAAATTATCCAACAGGCCCTGGAAGGAATTCCAGGGGGGCCCTATGAGAATTTAGAAAGCCGGCGCTTTGATAGAATAAAAGACCCTGAATGGAATGATTTTGAATATCGATTTATTAGTAAAAAACCTTCTCCAACTTTTGAATTATCCAAGCAAGAACTTTATGTAAGAGTCGAAGCACCAAAAGGAGAATTGGGAATTTTTCTGATCGGAGATCAGAGTGTTTTTCCTTGGAGATGGAAAATCCGACCGCCGGGGTTTATCAACTTGCAAATTCTTCCGCAGTTAGTTAAAAGAATGAAATTGGCTGATATTATGACGATACTAGGTAGTATAGATATCATTATGGGAGAAGTTGATCGTTGAAATGATAATTGATATAACAGAAATAGAAGCTATTCATTCTTTTTTCAGATTGGAATCCTTAAAAGAAGTTTATGGGCTCGTATGGATGCTTGTCCCTATTTTCATTCTTGTATTAGGAATCACACTGGGTGTACTAGTAATTGTTTGGTTAGAAAGAGAAATATCTGCAGAGATACAGCAACGTATTGGACCCGAATATGCAGGTCCTTTGGGAATGCTTCAAGCTTTAGCAGATGGTACAAAACTACTTTTCAAAGAAAATCTTCTTCCGTCTAGAGGAGATACTCGTTTATTCAGTATTGGTCCATCCATAGCAGTCATATCCATTTTACTAAGTTATTCAATAATTCCTTTTAGCTATCGCTTTATTCTAGCTGATCTTAGTATTGGTGTTTTTTTATGGATCGCCGTTTCAAGTCTTGCTCCCGTTGGATTACTTATGTCAGGCTATGGATCAAATAATAAATATTCCTTTTTAGGTGGATTAAGGGCTGCTGCTCAATCAATTAGTTATGAAATACCATTAACTCTATGTGTATTATCAATATCTCTACGTGTGATTCGGTAAGACATAAAAATTCCTCCATTTCTTTTCTTTCTAAGAAGAAAGTTAAATGATTTGAATATCTATTTTTTTATTCATCATTAGGTTGATGAATTAAACCAGATAGTTATATGAGTGAAATAAAACGGCTTATAAATTTGCTGTTAAAGGAATTCAATCTCATTTCCTATGTACAAGAATTAAGTGAAAGTAAACATAAGCAGTCAAGGCTGTTTACCCCAAGATTGGCTGATTAGTCATCATGGCTTGAAGCGGGTTTAAAAGATCAATTGTATGGGTTTTTTTCTATACTATTACCATAGAGGTATTACCCTAATGAGAGATTCAAAAAAAAATAAGTGGATGGTTAGAAAGACCAAGATACACAAAGGATTAGTAATGGAGATTCTTTAAATTATCCAATAGGATATTTTTTTATAGAAAAGTAATTCGAATTGGGGCTTTAAGTTGGTAGAAATGATTAAGAAGTACTCCCCATGATTTCGATCCAGAGTATGTTCCTGTCCACTGATTAAGTAAATAACTATCAAAACGAAGAAATCTTTTACTTTTAATAATACGAATAATGCCTCTTTTTCTGAGAAAGGAGAATAGGAACGAAATAAAATTCTTGTTATGTAATGCAATGTCTAAATGCTTTTTCGTAATCGAAAATGAGAAAAAGATAGGTTGAAATATCTATGTGATATTCCTCTAAAAATTATTTTTTTCATTCAAGGGTAAAGTTTTTAATTAACAAAGAAAAATGAAAATTTTTAAAATATGAGATCAATTCCGAAGCACTTTTTTATTATTTTATTATAAATCTAGCAGACAGAATTCCATTAGTCTAATTATAGGCCTTAGGATAAGAATTTGATTCTCTATCGATCTTACAAACACATCAACAAATACATCAAGATAAATAAAGTTGAAAGGTTCTTATATTGATTTGTGACCTATGAGGAGCCGTATGAGGTGAAAATCTCATGTACGGTTCTGTAATAGTGACGAGAACAGTGATGTTATTGTCGACTATGATTATCTAACAGTTTAAGTACAGTTGATATAGTTGAAACACAATCAAAATATGGTTTTTGGGGATGGAATTTGTGGCGTCAACCTATAGGGTTTATCATTTTTCTAATTTCTTCTCTAGCCGAGTGTGAGAGATTACCTTTTGATTTACCAGAAGCAGAAGAAGAATTAGTAGCTGGTTATCAAACCGAATATTCAGGTATAAAATTTGGCTTATTTTATGTTGCTTCGTATCTAAATCTACTAGTTTCTTCGTTATTTGTAACAGTTCTTTACTTGGGGGGTTGGAATCTTTCTATTCCAAACCTATTTAGTCCTGAAATTTTTGACATAAATAAAAGAGGGAAAGTTTTTGTAACAATAATAGGTATCTTTATTACACTGGCTAAAACTTATTTGTTCTTGTTTATTTCTATTGCAACAAGATGGACGTTACCAAGACTAAGAATGGACCAACTATTAAATCTTGGATGGAAATTTCTTTTACCTATTTCTTTAGGTAATCTATTATTAACAACTTCGTTCCAGCTTCTTTCACTGTAAAGGAATAGAATATTCTATTCTTCATAACTTGTCTCAAACAAGAGAAAGAAACCAGTAAACTTATTTATAGATATTCAGATATGTTCCCTATGCTAACTCGGTTCTTGAACTCTAGTCAACAAACAATACGAGCTGCCAGGTATATTGGTCAAGGTTTCATGATTACCCTGTCCCACGCGAATCGTTTACCTGTAACTATTCAATACCCCTACGAAAAATTGATTACATCAGAACGTTTCCGAGGTCGAATCCACTTTGAATTTGATAAATGCATTGCTTGTGAAGTATGTGTTCGTGTATGCCCTATAGATCTACCCGTTGTAGATTGGAAATTTCAAACTGATATTCGAAAAAAACGATTACTTAATTACAGTATTGATTTTGGAATTTGTATATTTTGTGGTAATTGTGTTGAGTATTGTCCAACAAATTGTTTATCAATGTCCGAAGAATATGAGCTTTCTACTTATAATCGTCATGAATTGAATTATAATCAAATTGCTTTAGGCCGGTTACCTGTATCAATAATTGAAGATTACACAATTCGAACAATTTCTTCGAATTTATCTCAACTAAACAATGTATAAAACTCTTGATTCGCAAAACATTTAAAAATTCAAAAAAAATAGCTTTTAGATTTTTTTGCAGTTAAAGGAATGAGGTTTTTGCTTGGTCAATACAAAAGAACGGTTGGTTCGTAAGGGTCGTGGCTTGATTTTCATTTAAAATCAATTTTTATTCGAATAATGTAATATTTAATAATATAAAGATAAAGTTTTAACCTTTGCTTTCGAGAATAGATAAAAGTAATCCTGTACTTACATCAATCCAAATCACCTCCATT